TAGGAGAATAATAGGTATGAATACTATGATTCACATTTAGAACAGGCGAGAAGCTAGCATCTATAGGATAACATCCTTCTCGAAAGGTATATGTTATTTTTCTACCATATGCGCGATTTCTCTCGATTTCTAGTTCAATAAATAGCTGCATTGGTTGTTTCAATGTAGCTATATGTTCGTTCTTGTTAATGACTTCTACATGAGCAGGATTTACGACAATACTACGAGCAGTTGCAGGTCCAGGACCCCTGGCACGAAAGTACCCTGTCAAAAATCTAGGTACATTACCAGACAGTTGGTTACTTCTGAATACAACTTTTTTCAAATTCATTACAATATCATAGACCGATTCTTCGACCCCATCTATAGTAAAATATTGATGGGGTACGTCCAGAAATTTTGCACACGTGATACACGTTCCTTCGAGTTCTTGAAGCAAAGTTTTTCGCGTTGCAATGCCTATTAGGTCAGCTTGGCCTTCTAAAAGTGGAGCCAGCAAAAAGCGCCCATAATGAAGACGTGCACTGTCTTCTCTTAATTCAAGACACTTCCACCGTATGTCTCCGTCTGGTAGAAAGAATTCATCGTGAGTCATAGAAAATCCTCTTTTGAAAGTTTAGATTTTGAGAAAAAATGGAAAGACTTTGATTTGGAAATGTAAGAAATATCGAAGAAAATAAGTATTCAATAATAATAATAATAATATACTTTATCTAATAATAATATACTTTATCTACGTTTTTTTTTCGGGGGCCTACAGCCATTATGTGGCATAGGGGTTACATCCCGTAAAAAAGTGAATCGTATACCACTTTGACGAATAGCTCGTAATGCTGCGTCTCTTCCGAGACCGGGACCTTTTATCATGACTCCTGCTCGTTGCATACCTTGATCTATTACTGGACCAATAGCATCTTCTGTTGCAGTTCGAGCGGCAAAGGGTGTCCCTTTTCTCGTACCCTTGAATCCACAAGTACCGGCCGAGGACCAGGAAACCACCCGACCCCGTAGATCTGTAACCGTGACAATGATATTATGGAAACTCGCTTGAACATGAATAACTCCCTTTGGTATTCTACCTACAATCTTACGTAAACTAATACGTACATTCCTGCGTGAACCAATACCTACAATCTTACGTAAACTAATACGTACATTCCTGCGTGAACCAATACGTACATTCCTACGTGAACCAGTTCTCGGTATAGCTTTTGGCATATTGTATCATCTCATAAATATGAGTCAGAAATATATGGATATATCCATTTCATGTCAAAACAGATTCCTTATTTGATTTGTACATTGAGCCTTTTAGCGTGTCTGATTATACTTGTCTTTGTTTATGTCTCGGGTTGGAACAAATTATTCTAAGGCGCCCCCGCCTACGGATTAGTCGACATTTTTGACATCTTTTACGAACAGAAACTCTTATTTTCATATTTGTCATTCCTTATCTTAATTCTGAATCTACTTCTTGGTAGAAAATAAGTTTCTTGAAATTTTTCATCTCGAATCGTATTGAATAAAAACCAGCTAATCTTTTGAATCCTTGTTTTCGTTGTCGTTGTCGATTCGAGAAATTATACGTCCTCTGGTTGAATCATAACGACTTATTTCAATTTTGACTTTGTCTCCACGCAGTATCTTGATAAAACTACGCCGGATCTTTCCTGAAACATAACCTAGAACCAGATCTTCATTATCTAACCGAACCCGGAACATGCCATTGGGAAGCGATTCAGTAATTAAACCTTCGTGAATCCATTTTTGTTCTGTCATTGCAGGTAAAGCCCCCTTGAAGTATCAACTAATGGAGGAGAAACGATATTAAACAACTCACCCTCTTTCTTTTTTTTTTTATAAATAGGAAGAGGATCCCATTTGGATATTAAAATGATTACCATATATAACACAAAATTTCTCCGCCAATTCCTTCTAGTCGAGCCTCCCGGTCTGTCATTATACCTCGAGAAGTAGAAAGAATTACAATCCCTGTCCCACCTAAAATTCTAGGAATTTCTTGAGAGTAAGAATAGATTCGTAGACTGGGCCGACTGACCCGTTTTAAATTGAAAAATTTTCTATAAGGGCTTTTCCTATTCCTTCTATGTCGCAGGGTTACAACCAAAAAATATTTGTTTTTTTCTCGATGTTTTCTGACGTTTTCGATAAAACCTTCTCGGAAAAGTATTTTAACAATATTTTCGGTAATATTAGTAGATGCTATGCGAACAACCCTTTTTCTAGCCATATCAGCATTTCGTATCGAGTTTATTATCTCAGCAATAGTGTCTGTACCCATCATGAACTAAAATTATTGGTGTCTGAAAATTGGATATAATTAACATGTTTTTCTTTTTTTTTTTATTGGTTTATGAATATTTTCAAGGTATATGCCTGAGACACAATCTACGAATTAATCTAGTTCTTAATCTATTTCTTTCAAATACCCCAATCACGATCTCATTTTATTTTATTTTATAATACCTCGGGAGCTAATGAAACTATTTTAGTAAAATTGAATTCTTTCAATTCCTCGGGGATTGCACCAATAATTCGACTTCCTTTTGGATTTCCTTTTTGATCAATCACAACTGCAGCATTGTCATCATATCGTATTATCATACCGCTGTCACGTTTAAGTTCTTTACAGGTACGGACAATTACAGCTCTGACTACTTCTGATTTTTCTAGGCGCATTTTTGGGACTGCTTCTTTGATCACAGCAACAATAACGTCACCAATATAAGCATAGCGACGATTACTAGCTCCTATGATTCGAATACACATCAATTCTCGAGCCCCGCTGTTATCCGCTACATTTAAATGGGTCTGATGTTGAATCATATCAATTTTTTAGTCTATTCTTCCAATGCAAAGGATAAAGAAAATAAAAGAAATATTGTTTGTCCAAAAAAAGAAACCTGCGGTTTCATCCCCGAGACTCATTTCTGTCGGTTCTACATTTTTATCCCGAAATAATTAATTGAGTTCGTATAGGCATTTTGGATGCTGCTAGTAAAATAGCTCTTCTGGCTCGATTTTCGGCTACTCCACCCATTTCATATAGTATTCTCCCCGGTTTAACAACAGCTACCCAATATTCAGGGGATCCTTTCCCCGAACCCATACGTGTTTCAGCAGGTCTTACTGTAACTGGTTTGTCTGGAAATATACGTACCCATATTTTTCCACCACGGCGTGCATTTCGTGTCATTGCTCGTCGACCTGCTTCGATTTGTCTAGATGTGATCCAAGCAGGTTCAAGTGCCTGAAGAGCGTATTTACCGAAACAAATATGATTACCTCGATAAGATCTTCCCTTCATTCTTCCTCTATGTTGTTTACGAAATGTAGTTCTTTTGGGGTTATAGTTGATGGTTGTTTCGGAATTCCATCTCTACTACAGAACTGGACGTGAGAGTTTCTTCTCATCCAGCTCCTCGCGAATAAAAGGATTCAAAATGGAATTTCAATTAATTTGAATAGATATTAGAACATTTTTATAAAAAATTTTATAAATAATAGTTTTTTTTCTAACGTTCTAATAAATCTTTATTTTCTTTTGTCCTTTATCCAAGTTTACCAATTCAAATTCAAAAAAAAAGAAAGTTTTCGCGGGCGAATATTTACTCTTGCAATCTCTATTTCAGTCGTAGCGCTTGTTCGTGACTTCTCAGAATAGATGAATTGATTTCCGGTTCATTTCGCCATCCCGACTAGTGAATCAGTAAGATTCATTTGTTCAATAAAATCTTTTGCAGTCACAGGTTCCATCGTTCCCACCGCTTCGTATTTAATGGTTAGGTCAGAATTCTACAACGGAGCTCATAATCCAATTTATTCTTGAGTCAACCTTCTTAGTCTTTATTGGCTCGAAGCTCTTGATTTTTTTTCTTCATTTTTTTCTTCTATAAGAAGGATTCATTTAATATTTCATTATAGATGAATCGATTAGTATTGATGCTTTATTACACTGTCTTTTATGAGATGACTCATAGACCTTACATATTGGATTTCTATATCATTGATATTCTTTTTCTCTCTTTCTCTCATCCTTCCATTTATCCACACCTTTCTTCTGTATTTTGTTTAAACTTCGAATTAAAGTTTATTCAAAAGAAACTTCAGTTGCTACATAGATATGACCGATTTATCATATCTTGACTGCTTCTTTAGATCCAGATAATACGAAGTGATGAGTTGGTTTTCATACTACCGGGCTGGTCTTTTTTTAATCCTAATCCTAACCCTAAAAAAACCAACGAGTCACACACTAAGCATAGCAATTATATCAAAAGGTTCATCGAATTTTTATTCAACCCTATAGAATTAAGAATTAGTTTGATTGGCCAGAAAAAGAATGACCGAGTTTCCCTTTTTTTGTTCAATCAATCGATAGAAGGGAAAAACAATGAAAGTTTTTTTATTCCTTTCCCTTGTCTATAAAAATCCAAATTTTCATGCCGAATACGCCATAGATAGTCCTAATTGTATAGGAACAATAATCAATTTTAGCTCGAACGGTTTGTAGGGGAACTCTACCCTTTCTGATCCATTCGACACGTGCCATTTCGTTTCCGCCGATACGCCCTGAAATTTGTACTTGAATTCCTTTTGTATCTGCTTCTTCAGTTAATTCAATAGCCTTTTTTATTGCTTTTCGAAATGAAACTCTATTCTTGAATTGTGTGGCTATAAATTCTGCAAGAATATTAGGGTTTGCGTAAGGTTTTGCAATTTTTGTGATAGAAATCTTAAGTTTTTGGTTCACATAATGAAATTCTTTTTGTAGATTCATCTGTAATTCTTTGATTTCTCGCGGTTTTTTTCCCTTTAATAACTTTGGGAGTCCCGTAAAGATTATGACCTTGATCAAATCGATTCTTTTTTGAATCTCTATACGGAGAATTTCCTCGTTGACGGGGGATATTTTCATATTCTTTTGTACATAAGTTTTGATAAAATCTCGTATTTTTTGATCTTCTTGTAGACCCTCA